TTACGTTATTACATTAACGTAATCCTTATATCAAAACTACAGAAAGGATAAACCTATATACATACGTATATGTACTGAAATCCTATCTCAAATGATTAATGACGACCCGAATCTTTATTTATTTATATTTCTATAAATAATAAATAAAAATCGAAAGAGTTGTTGTGAATCGATCCAAATTGAAGAAAGAATCGAATATTTATTAATAAAATTTATCGTACGAGAATAAAGATAGAGTCCCATTCCACACGTCAATACCGACAAGAATGAAATTTATAGGAAGAGGAAAATCCGTCGACTTTAGAAATCGTGAGGGTTCGAGTCCCTCTATCCCCAAAAAGGCCCGTTTGATTCCCCAATTATTTATCCGATCCGCTCTTTTCATTTCGTTAGCGGTTTAAAATTCGTTATGTTTTTCAATCATTCTACTCTTTTACAAATGGATCTGATTGTGGAAATTTTTTTTTTCTTATTACAATATTTGTGATATATATGATACGCGTACAAATGAACATCTTTGAGGAAGGTATCCCCACTTCCAATTTGAATGATTAACAATACATATCATTTCTTGTACTGTATTAAAACTTATAAAGTTTTCTTTTTGAAGATCCAAGAAATTACAAGGTCTGGATAAAGCTTTGTAAGACTTTTTTTGTCTTTTTAATTGACATAAACTCAAGTTATCTATTAAAATAAGGACGATGCACGGATAATGGTCGGGATAGCTCAGCTGGTAGAGCAGAGGACTGAAAATCCTCGTGTCACCAGTTCAAATCTGGTTCCTGGCACATGATTTATTTGTATGAGTATCCGTTTTACAAATGAATTGATATGGGTCAACATACATATTCATTACTAGTCTATATCATAATAGATACTTATCTATCTAGGTGTCTGAGAATATACCCTTTCCAGAATTATAGAATAGATGCTAGAATTATAGAATAGATGAGTAAAGAGTATGTCTATAAAATCTGTAAAATAAAAAAAAATTAGATTTTACTTCCTTTTCTTTTTTATTTGTTCATACGGTGCCTCTTACCGTTCAAAAACAATGTTAATACTTTAGATATTTAATACTTCATACATATTAAAATAGAAAGGTTAAATTAATTGGTTGAAAGACTCAAAGGTATAGTCTCGCGGAGTTGAAAGGTGGGAATAACCAAGATTCATTTCAGATACAGTACAAATAAAATCCAAGCCCTCCTCTCATTTCGTTGTCTTTTCTTTTCATATTCTATTTCTTCATTTCCTCCTATGTGACTTTGTCGAACTCATTTAAGGTTTGTGCGTGGTACATAGTTCATGATGCGAAACTCTTTTGGGTCATCCTAATACTAATTGTATTTTTTTAATTGTCTTGTTTTTTTTTTATTTATCCTTTTTATTTCTATTTTTTATTGTTTCTATTTTTATATATTATATATTTATTTATTTGAATAGAAACAATTTTTTTTTTATTCTATTTATTTTGTATTATTTATTTGTATTTGATTTATATTTTATTTCGTTTTATTTAGCCCATTTAGAATAGAATGCGAATGAGACTTCCATTACGCTCTTTGGTCTATAAGAGAACGTACAAACATTATTTGAATACCTGGAGTTGTAGAAGTGAAAATTAGTTTCTTATTTTATTATTTATATTTAATTTTATTATTTATATTTAATGATTTAATGAGCATCCTGTATTTCATAAAAATTCGGGGCAATATAATCCTTACGTAAGGGCCATCCTATCCAACTTTCGGGCATTAAGATACGTTTCAGACGTGGATGATTATCATAAAAGATTCCCAACATATCATAAGATTCCCTTTCTTGAAAATCCGCACTTTTCCAAACCCAGAAAACAGACGGAATTCTAGGATTCCACCTTGGGGCAAATACTTTTATACATACCTCTTCTGGTTGATCTATACCATAAGCTATTCTCGTAAGATGATACACACTAGCTAACAGTCCGCCCGGTGCTACATCATAGGCACATTGGGAACGTAAATAATTGTAACCATATACATATAAAATGACAGCAATGGAATGCCAATCCCCAGGCTTTATTTGTAAAGTCTCTATTCCTTGGTAGTCGAAGCCCAAAGATCTATGAACTAACCCATGTTTGGCTAGCCAAGCAGACAAACGACCTTGCATCTTTTTTATCTCCCCCACATTTTGATTTGTATAAAACTTTTATTTGTCTCTATAAGTTAAGTATTTCACATTTACGATGAAATTTATGAAAATTATTGTTTGTTATTATGTAAAAAAATGTGAAAAAAAAAAAAAATCCTGCCTAATTCACTAATTCGGGGGAAGATACCGAACTCTTGTTGTATTTGAAAAATATTTCAAGAGGGATCTCCGAAGTCGATGTAGATGGTGGTTGATCGAGTAATCCTCGATCATAATTTCCAGTATGAGTACTTCGTCCAATATAAAACTTGTGGTTGATAGTAAAACACCGACTCCCCTGTTGAGACCTAATTCGATCTTC